GGATCCTGAGGAAAAGAATTTCGTTTCCACCGAGCTGAAACAATATGCGATGCGGATGGTTCTAGTAAACCAAAACCACTCTCTTCCAGCTTGTTTGGCTTCAATTTCCCTTTTACAACACCAAAATAGAAGATTTAGTTACGATTGGAACTAAATTTTTGTATCTTCATCCATGGATCCCTAGTCATACTTATTCAATTGGAAGACTGGATCCAGTTCAAAAAAATTATGTTTCACGACTACATAATCCATTTTTATTTTTAATAAATAAAAATGAATTTCTAATAGTACTTTGGATATAAATCGTGAGAATGTATGTTCTTCCTCAAATATGCTATTGAGAGGTAAAGGATTAAACCTTTTTAAGAAATAAAGTTTTTGATCGGAGTATGAAAAAAACAGAGATACCCCTTCCCTTAACTATTTAAGTTTTTAATAGAACGAATCACACTTTTACCACTAAACTATACCCGCTACATATACATTATTGTATATAAATGGACTATTTGTCGAACAAAGGAGTGAGACGCAATCAAGATAGGATCCAAATTATGGTGTTGACGCATATTTAGTCCTGTTAGCCGGGGACTTAAAAGGGTAAAGGGCCCAAAGCTTTTCAAATTTTCAAATTTTTTAAATAACATACATAAATTTCAATAAGACTATATATATATATCCTTGTTTTGTTGGATTGCTAGTATTTTCGGATTGAAAGGGTCATTGAAGCTAGACAAAAAGAGGTACTGGCCTGGCCGGTACTTAACTAAGACCCGGCCTGGGCCGGGGGAATAAATCTTTCGTACAAAATCAAAGAAGTAAGGTATTCTTTCTATTGTATTGTAGATACTTGTTTCGAATCATTATCTAAATGTAATTCCTAATCAAATTCGTTCTTTATTTACTCTGAACTTACTTATTTTATATTAATGAAAAATAGGAAATTCCTAATATAAAATTTTATAATTGCATTTTATTTTTTATTTAATTATAAAATAATAATTTATTTATAATATATAATGTTATATTAATATATATGTATATATATGTAATAGTAATATAAGTAATATATATTAATTCATAATATATGATATGAAATATGAAAATAAAATAAAGAAAATATTGAATTCTCCGTAATTTCTTTAATTTAAATTATTTCGATTTTCTTTTCCATTTGGAGTTTGGAGAGATGGCTGAGTGGACTAAAGCGTCGGATTGCTAATCCGTTGTACGAATTATTCGTACCGAGGGTTCGAATCCCTCTTTCTCCGCTCGATCTGATTACTCGACCCGCTTGATACTTTCGATTTCGAACTTTCAAAAGGAATTGAAATTCCTTGAATTTATCATAGGTAAATTTATAGAATAGATAAAATAATAAGAAAAGTTTAGTAAGAAAAGTTTAGAAAAAAAATTATTCCTCACGTCCAGGATTACGTCCTGGATCATTAGATAAGAATCCGAAGATGAAGAGAGAAACAAAGAATATCACTACTGTGTAAACAAAGAGTTTAAGACTAAGCATTGCACAACCTCCAAAATAATCTTATTTTCGAAAAAGGGAATAGATTACCTATTTTTTCTTTTCAACACATCTACTATTTTGTTTAATTTGTTTGTTTAATTTTACACGACCCCCTGCAAAAAAATTCAATTTTGGAAAAGAAAGTCATTTTTACAAATTTCTTTGTATTGTATGTAATAAGATTTTTCTTTCTTACTTACAACTTACAAAAAACTTCTTGTCATATCGACAATTAGGTATTGTACGGGACCTAGACCTAGTAAACTCTTTGCTCACTGAAAGGTGAGAACGAGTAAATAAGCTGATCCAAATTCATCTTTGCGGTTATTTAATATTAATATACAATAATTGAAATTTTTGAATCGAGGGTTTATAATAATAATGTAATACTTAGTTGATCTTATTCATTTTTCGAATTTTATTATCGAATAAATCATGAATCGATTTGGATTTGGTAAAATAAGTCTATTTAGCAAAGTATTAAAAATTTTATCGAAAACTTACAGCAGCTTGCCAAACAAAGGCTAATAGAAAAAAGAAAAGAGGTATAACAGGCATAACATCTACGATTGGATTGAAAACCGCATAAGCTTCGGGCAATTTGGCAAAGAAAAAACTGTTCGAATAAAGGACAGAATTAAGACAGATACAGATTAAGTTAAAGATATTAAGCATAACAAATATTTCGTTCTTGTGTATTAGATAATTTTATTTTGATTGAATTCTTTTTATAAGGGAAAAATGAAAAAGAAAGGAATTCTACTTTCATACATTATCTTAATTGAATTCTACGTAATGATCAATGAATTTTTTACATTATATATATAATTTATATGTCTTAAATCCTAGCAACAAAAATATGCTACATATGTATTTCATATGTATTTATTATGTATTATGTAATGTACTTTTTTGGGTATTTTTTTTTTGGGGGGGGTTGACCAATAACTAATAAGACTAGTAGTCTTTACTAGTGCCAAAGGATAAAAATGGGGCGTGGCCAAGCGGTAAGGCAGCGGGTTTTGGTCCCGTTACTCGGAGGTTCGAATCCTTCCGTCCCAGATCCTATCTATCAGAAACAGAAGATAGGATCACACTGTATCCCACATAAAAATCCCACATAAAACAAAAAATCTTTAAGAGAACAAAAAGTTGTTCTGAATTCTTAGAATGTATTTTTTTCATTTTTAATTAAAATTATTTTTTGGTTTATCATTCACATTCAGAATATGCTCGTACTATGTTATATTCATTTTTAAGTTAGTTACCTATTTAACTAAATTGAATATAACATATTCATAAAATGTGAATTATCACATAATGCATTCTGAATTGCAGCGTGAAACAAAGGCATCCCTCTTCCCTTCCATACAACGCCTAAAGTAAAAAATCGGTATCCCAATTTTTCTATGTGGAGATGATACTAAAAAGTAGCGAGTTTTTGTTACTAATTTCATCAGTTTCATCATCAGTCTTAGAAAACCTCTAAAGTTATGGTATGGTAACAAAATAGGAGAATTGTCGGAATTCCATTTCTTTCTATCTTATATCTTAGATTCCTCAAATAAAAATTTTTGGAAATATATGTTTGTAAATCCATGTAATGTAAAGTAAGGATTGGGGGAAATTAGTATATTTCATATACTTGTACTTGAACTTTTTTATGAAATTGATGGAAAAATTGTCGAACCTGAAGTAAAAAGTAAAACAAAATACAAAAAAATCCATATACCATATAACCATAAAAAATCCATATGATCATATCATATAAAATAAACAAGGTAAAGTCCTATACTCATATATATAATATAATTGTAATTATATAATATATAATAATATATAATTGTAAATAATTGTAATATGTTTAATAATATTTTTTTTATTTAATATTAATTTATTTAATATTAATAATATTTAACATTTTTTTTATGAACTCTTGGTTGGTACTTGAAAAAGTATGATAAATCAATAGTTTCTAGAAATTTACGACCTTTTGTTTTGGGGTCGTTGGACGAGTTTATTTGATTAATAATGGATTTTGCTCCAGTTTTTTAAACTAAACATATTAAATTAAAATGAATAAATTTTAGTTTTATAGTTTTTTTTGTTTGTTATATTATATAAATATGTATCCTTCGTGATTGACTATCCTGAACAATCTGTTGGGGATGTAAATGAGTCTTTAGCAAACGTTTTTTTTTATAAATATGTTTTATTCATATGATAGAATATCGAGGTAAATAAATTTTATCCTTACTGAACTTTACCCTTATCCCAGATTCGCAAAAAGTATATAGAATACTTTTTTATCCATAGCTAGAAACTATCCATAGGTATAAAGTATGGACTATTATATACTGCTTGTTGAGCCAATGACTATTCATGATTACACATATTAAATGAAATATATTTAAGGTTAAATATATTTCATCGTGGTTTGAAATTCAATTGAATTTTATTTTTTTTATATTAAAGGAATGTTATGGTAAAACTTCGTTTGAAACGATGTGGTAGAAAGCAACGTGCGACTTGAAGGACATGATCGGCTGTGGATTTTTACATCCACCATTTTACATAAAAATTAAGATGCTCTTGTCTCGACATAATTTGTTCTGTTCCATTAGGAATCTAATTTGTCTTAGATTGATAGTACGTGATGGAGCTCGAGTAGAAAAGATTGATTTATTTATCAAGTATCAAGGGGAAGAATCTAGGGTTAGTGCTAATCAATCAATAAGTTCGACCAACTTTGTAAATATATCCTCAATATCAATATAAAAAAAATCGAAAGGTTTAAACTTGAAACAAGTTAAAAAAAAAACTTTTTTTCTATAAAAAGAAAGGTGTATCCTAGGAAATCAATTCTTCGTATTCTATTTCTATGGGTATTCCATTTATATAGAAGAAAATAACAAAAAACAAAAGGTATGTTGCTGCCCTTTTGAAAAAAGGAGTAAGGATCACTGAAGTAATGTCTAAATCCAATGATTTTACAAAGGAAAGATAAAGGATTCCGGAACAAGGAAACACTATTTTCAATTGTCTCAAGAAAGGGATCAGAATAATTGACTCGGGATGAGACAAACAAAAGAGGTTAGAGACGGCTCAATAAATGTTTAAGGATTCCCCTGGGACTATGTCAGAATTACCCAACTTGAGTTATGAGTACGAATGAAATTTTTTTTCTCGAGTTCGAGCCGTATGAGGATAAAACCTCTTATACGTTTCTGGGGGAGATTGTTTATGTGCATCTATCCCAATGAGCCATCTATCGAATCGTTGCAATTGATGTTCGATCCCGACGAGAAGGGAGAGATCTTCGAAAAGTGGGTTTTTATGATCCGATAAATAATCAAACTTATTCAAACGTTCCTGCTATTCTATATTTCCTTGAAAAAGGTGCTCGACCAACAGGAACTGTTTCTGACATTTTTAGGAAAGCAGATTTATTTAAATTTAAAGAAAAAATTTCGAGTTAGTTGTTAGTTAAAGTTAATTAGTTAAAATGAAAAGTTAATTAAAAGAAAAAAGACCAAAATAAAGAAAAAAGGGGGGGAGGAATAAATATATATAGTGTAATTATTTACATTTACCTACAATTGATTATCTATAATTTGTCCTTTTCCTGTTATAGGAATCCAGCAACAAACAAGGAATTAATCTTGTTTATCCTTTATTGATTGAATAAACCTGTCTGTCTTTATCTCTCCCTTATTTTATAAAAATTTCTGATTTATTTATATTTTTTTTTATTTGTGCCAATCCAACAAAAATCTTTATTTGATTTACTTCAGTTTTTTATTCGTTTTATCACCATTCTAGTCATATTTATATTGACAATGTTATATTGAACAAATATAATTGATCGTAGATAAAGAAATCTCCTTATCCCGACCCTACCCTATATTGTATTATTGGATTTGGTTTTCAATTCACTTCAGTCAAATGACGGGTTTTTATTGCCGGGTTTACTGTCATAGAAGATGTTTTTTTTTCCTTAAGTCGGGTTAAATAAAAAAATGTATAAATAAACGATTGGTCCGTCGGAATTTTGGCATTTCTATTAGGCATTTCTATTAGGAATTTGGTGCTTTTTACTATGATCTATACATTTTTTTTCTAATTGATCAATAAATCAACAAGAAAGATTTGTTCTTAGTTCAATGTTTTGATGGGGTCGCACAGTCTAATTCAATTGGTTTTTTATTTCGATCGTATCTACATATCCGACTTTTATTTTGAAGGGTTGGGTTGCTAACTCAACGGTAGAGTACTCGGCTTTTAAGTGCGACTATGATCTTTTACACATTTTGATGAAGCAATAAATTCGTCCAGACTTTTGGTAGAGTCTATAAGACCACGACTGATCCTCAAAGGTAATGAATGGAAAAAGCAGCATGTCGTAATACGTAATATAATAAAAAAATAAAATAATAAATCTATTATTTTATTTTTATTGATATTGAAAAAATTTCAAATTAAAATGAAAGTGAAATTAAGAATTTCTCCTTACTCAATTCTTACAATTTTTTTGGTAGGGAAGTGGACAAAACAAATTCAAATTTATAGTTTGGTCTAGTGAATAAATGGATAGAGCTTCATGGCTCCAATTCCAATTCTGATAAACCAAAAAGCAACGAGCTTATGTTCTTAATTTGAATTAAATGATTACCCGATCTAGTTAAACGTTAAAAATGGATTAGTGCCTGGTACGGGAAAGGATGGGGTCTCCCGTGAGGAGACCATTGATTCTTTTTTTTTATGAATCCTAAATATTTATTATTATGGGTTAGAGACGAATGTGTAAAAGAAACAGTATACTGATAAAGATAATTAATTCCAAAATCAAAAGAGCAATCAGGTTGCAAAAATAAAGGGTCATTATCCTCTTGTAATTATAATGAAGATAAACCATTTTTTCTAGAAAAAGGGTAGTAAAAAAACCTATTGATTGGATTTCCTCTTTCCTTTACAGGTTTATTATTATTATTGTATATATACATAATCTTCTTTATTATATTTATTATACATATTTATTATACATAATCTTTATTATATTTATTATACATAATATACATAATACTCTGTTTTGACCATATTGCACTATGTATTAGTTATTTTATAACTCAAGAAGTTCTTTCTACCTCTGCTTCACATGGGGAAATATAAATGGAAGAATTACAAGGATATTTAGAAGAAGATAGATCTCGGCAACAACAGTTTCTATATCCACTTCTCTTTCAAGAATATATTTACGTATTTACTTATGATCATGGGTTAAATAGTTCAATTTTTTATGAACCCCAAAACTCCTTGGGTTATGACAATAAATTTAGTTCAGTACTTGTGAAACGTTTAATTATTCGAATGTATCAAAAAAATTATTTGATTTATTCGGTTAATGATATTTATCAAAATATATTTGTCGGGCATAACAATTATTTTTATTTTAATTTTTTTTCTCAGATTCTATCTGAAGGTTTTGCAGTCATTGTAGAAATTCCATTTTCGCTGCAGTTAATATCTTCCCTTGAAGAAAAAGAAATACCAAAATCTCACAATTTACAATCTAGTCATTCAATATTTCCTTTTTTAGAGGATAAATTATTGCATTTAAATTATCTGTCCGATATACTAATACCCTATCCCGTCCATATGGAAATCTTGGTCCAAATGCTTCAATCCTGGATCCAGGATGTTCTCTCTTTACATTTATTGCAGTTCTTTCTCCACGAATATTATAATTGGAATAGTCTCATTATTCCGAAAAAATCTATTTACGTATTTTCAAAAGAAAATAAAAGACTATTTTGGTTCTTATATAATTTATATATATATGAATACGAATTTCTATTAGTGTTTCCTTGTAAACAATCCTCTTTTTTACGATTAATATCTTCTGGAGTCCTTCTTGAGCGAATACATTTTTATGTAAAAATAGAACATCTTGGAGTGTGCCGAATTTTTTGTCAGAAGAC